CTTAAACAATCCCAATCAGACCCTCTCGCGGTGGAAGACCAGATAGCCACTATTTACACCGGAACGAATGGATATCTTGATGCGCTAGAAATTGTACAGGTAAAGAGATTTCTCGTTGGGTTACGTACCTACTTAACAAAGAATAAACCAAAATTCCAAGAAATTCTATCTTCTACTAAGATATTTACCGAAGAAGCTGAAATTCTTTTGAGAGAAGCTATTCAGGAACACATCGAACTCTTTCTACTTCAGGAACAAATATAAAGGTAAATGGATCGCTTTTATTCTATTCTTATCTTAATTCTTAGTAAAAAATAAATCCTTGAGAAATATTTATGATTTGAATCATTCAAAAAAGGTCCTTTATCCTTTTTAAAATATAGTTTTTTTTTTATTCTCTATCTATTCTAGATAGATGGAAATAAATTGCGTCCAATAGGATTTGAACCTATGCCAAAGGTTTAGAAGACCTCTGTCCTATCCATTAGACAATGGACGCCTTTCATTCCTATTTTCGCATTTTTATAAAAAGAAAAAAAGATTAGACCAATTTTGGGAATACAAGAAAAAAAAAAAAAAAAAAAGATGCATATTCAAATGGATAATGCACTTTATATTGTACATCAGATGAAGTTAAGGAATATATAGATATAGCGGGTAGCGGGAATCGAACCCGCATCGTTAGCTTGGAAGGCTAGGGGTTATAGTCGACGTTGGTTGATCATTTTAAACATCTCTAATTCAAAACCGAACATGATATTTTGATTTCATTCGGCTCCTTTATGGAAGATTAATATATTTCCACCAGAGAAAAAAAGTAGATCCATAACATCTATGTCAGCTTTTTCCGAATGCATCTAAAGCTATTCGCTTTCTAGATGATCCCTCTAGAAGAGGGAGATTCTCTAAAATTTCTTTAGTCTAGTTACTTCGTTCCCTATTTCTACTCGCGGGATCCTAAGGAAAATAATTTTGTTTCTACCGAGCTGAAAAAATAAGACGAGGGTTCTAGTAAACCAAAACCATCGTTTTCTAGCTATTTGGCTTCAATCTGCCTTTTCCAGCGCCAGCGAAAAATTGAAGATTTAGTTACGATTGAAAGTTTTGTACTATGACCCATAGATCCTTTATTAATACTCATTCAATTGGAAGAATTGAACAAATCAAAAAAATTATGCTTCTCGACTCCATAATCCAAAATCCAATTTTTTATGAAAATTTTGATGGATAGAAATCGTGAGAATGTATATTCTTTCCTCAAATATCCTATTGAGGGGTAAAGTATTAAATCTTTTTAAGAAATAAAGTTTTTGATTGGAATATGAAAAAAAAAATAAAGACCCCTTAACTCTTGAAGTTGTTAATAGAACGAATCACACTTTTACCACTAAACTATACCCGCTACATATTCATTATTGGATATTAATATACAATTTGTCCAACAAAGTAATCAGACGCGGTAAGGATAGCATCATAATCATTAAAATTCCAGCATTAACACGCATTTTGTTCCGCCGCGGCACGGGAAAAAGACTAGTAACTAGTACTATAAGATTACTATATAGTAGAATACCCTTACTAGAACACTATAATAGACTAAGAGTAGATATAGAATCTTACTATTTCAATTTCAACATAGAATATTCTATAATAATTTATTAATTGAGTTGGAACAAAAGAAGTACTGGCCCGGCCAGTACTTAACTAGGCCGGGGAAATGAACCTTTTGTACAAAATAAAAGAAGTAAGGTATTCTTTCTATTGGAAAAATACATTTTGAATCATTATCAAAAAAGAAGGAAAACAAAAATTGTTCTTAATTGGGAATGGGGAGAGATGGCTGAGTGGACTAAAGCGTCGGATTGCTAATCCGTTGTATGAATTTTTCGTACCGAGGGTTCGAATCCCTCTCTCTCCGACTCCCCTGATCACTTAAAATTTTCTAATTGGAATAAATTTTGATTCTTTTTTGAATTTTTTTATCTATTTCTTTATACATTTATCTATGAAAAAAGAAAGGAAAAACTCAAAACAAATATCATCTCATCTCTTTTTTATTCTTCACGCCCAGGATTACGCCCCGGATCATTAGATAAGAATCCGAAGATGAAGAGAGAAACAAAGAATATTACTACTGTGTAGACGAAGAGTTTAAGAGTAAGCATTGCACAATCTCCAAGATAAGATCATTTTTTTTAAGGAAATAGATCACCTATTTTACGACACACACTATACATTATTTTTATATGACGCTCTAAAGATAAAAAAGGGAAGTTTTTTAAAATTAATTTTCACGAATTTCTTTCGAATATAATAAGATTCCTATTTATTCGTTACCAAAAATTTCTTGCCATATATCTAATTAGATATTTTATAATTGTATGGGATCTTATAAAGGAAAGGTCAGAACAAAAGAAGAAATAAGCTGATTAAAAATTATTGTTCCTTTATTGAAATTCTATATAAAATAGAAGATATCAGAATTTTACTTTTTAAATTTAGGGTTCCTAATGTCAGACTTTTCTTATCTTATGGATTTTCATAAAAAAAGAATAAAAATCTCCTATTTTTTTATCAAAAAATTTTGGAATATTAATTAAATATAGATTTCTTCTTTATCGAAAACTTACAGCAGCTTGCCAAACAAAGGCTAAGAGAAAAAAGAATAAAGGGATAACCGGCATAATGTCTACAATTGGATTGAAAAAAGCATAAGCCTCGGGCAATTTGGCGAAGAAAAAACTACTCGAATAAAGGGTAGAATTAAGACAGATACAGATGAAACTAAAGATATTAAACATAACAAACATTTTTTCTTGTTCTTAAAATTTAAAAAAATTAAAATGAAATGATAATAAATTACCAGATTGGATTGAGTTGTTTTTCTTAGGGAAAAATGAAAAAGACAGAAAAAAAAGAAATTCTGCTTTTCTTTTACTTCTCCCCAATCAAGAATCCTTCCTTACATTCTCTAATTAAATGAGAATACAAGAATTCAAGTTTCATACAATATCTTAATGAAATTCTATGTAATGATCAATTCATTGTAATGATCAATTCATTTTTTTGATTGTATACCTATTTTGTTTAATCCTAGTGATAAAATGTCCTATATTTATTTTGGATGGTTATTGACAAAGAACAAATATTTCGCTTCATTTTTTTCTTACAAAATAAAAATGGGGCGTGGCCAAGCGGTAAGGCAATGGGTTTTGGTCCCGTTACTCGGAGGTTCGAATCCTTCCGTCCCAGATTCTTTCTGTGAGAAACGAAAGATTCTTCTCTATTTAAATTTTCAATTGAATGAAAAAATTTTCTATCTAATATTGGATACAATGTTATTCAATCTTACTTCAAAGAATGATTCTTTGAATCCTCTATTTTTTGAATTCAAAAAATCTGAATAAAATAGATTTTCTATTATTTAGATTCTTTTTTTTTTATAAATAGAATCTTAAAATTTTATATTGAAATTGAAATGAAATAAGGAAATATTGAGTTTAGTATATTATTTAGTTATAGTTAGTACAGTATTCACTTCAAATTTACTTAAAGTGGCTAAAAATTTTTAGCCATATTTACAACTTCTTAAAAAAAAAATTTGAAAAAAAAAAAAAAGAAATAAATATATATATTTATGAGGTTAAATTAAGCGGAATACTTTCCGGATAACCGGATAAATAGATTTTTATCCATAGATAGATAAGTTAGATAAGTGTGGATTATTATGTATCGATTCAGCGAATGGCTATTCATGATTCCATATTGAATCAATTGCATAAGGTTTCAAATTCTAATAAAATTAGAGGATGTTATGGTAAAACTTCGTTTGAAACGATGTGGTAGAAAGCAACGTGCGACTTGAAGGACATGATTGGCTGTGGATTATTACATCCACCATTTTCTATACGAATGAAGATGCTCTTGTCTCGACATAGTTTGTTCTGCTAGAAACCTAATTTCATTTTTCTTGTGTTGGTAAATAAAAAAACTAATGGTATAGCATATGATGGAGCTCGAGCAAAACTTTTTCATAAATTTCTTGAGAGAATAATCTAGGGTTAGTGACAATCAATAAGTTAGACCAACTTTGTCAATATCTCATCAAAAATATATGATAAATCTAAATCTATTTATAAATATAAAGTTAGAAAAAGAAAGGGATAGATTAAAATTTGAACGAGTTTTAAATAAAAAAAAATCAAATTTGTTGAAATTTTCAAACTTTTTTTTTTTTCAAAAGTGTATCACAAAGGAATAAATCTTTCGTATGATTTTTTCCTTTTCCATAGAAAAAACAAAAGGTATGTTGCTGCCTTTTTGAAAAGGAGTAAGGATCATCGAAGTAATGTCTAAACCCAATGATTTCACAAAGCGCAAAACAAAGACAACGAATTCCGGAACAAGGAAACACTATTTTAATCTGTCTCAAAAATTGGATCAGAATGAGTAAAAAAAAAAAAAAATAGATCCGAAAGGAGACAAAAAAAGAGGTTAAAGACAGCTCAAAAAAGTCTAAGGATTTCCTTTTGAACTTTTTAAAAACTACCCAACTTGAGTTACGCGTACAAATGATATTTCTTTTTTCTGTAAAGAATAAAAAAGATTCAAATTCTAGTCTAATTCTTTATGGCTCTACTTATCTTTCTATTTCTATCTATATAGATAGAAATTCTAGAAATGAAAATCATTTTTTATTGAGCCGTATGAGGAGAAAACCTCCTATACGTTTCTAGGGGGGGCATCTTTTATCTACATCTATCCCAATGATCCATCTATCGAATCGTTGCAATTGATGTTCGATCCCGAAGAGAAGGAAGAGATCTTCAAAGAGTGGGTTTTTATGATCCGATAAATAATCAAACTTATTCAAATGTTCCTGCTATTTTAGATTTCCTTGAAAAGGGTGCTCAACCTACAGGAACTGTTCATGATATTTTAAGGAAGGCGGAATTCTTTAAATAAAGAATTTCAAGTTAATTTTTTACAAAAAAAGTTATCAATAAAAAAGGTAGGCTAATTAGTACCTATCTTTGTGTAATTCTTTATTCAAAGTTTGTTCTTATTTTATTATTGTTGTAGAACCCCCCTTTTGGGGGGGTAATCTTTCTTTTATTTGTATTTTACCTTTCTTTTCTTTTTTTTTTTTTTTCGCTCAAATTTCTTCTTTCGTCTTTATGTTGTACTAATCCAATAATCCAACACAAATTTATATATAATTTATTCAAATTTTTTTTTCTAAAAAGTCCATTCATATTGACAATGGCGTCTCGAAGAAATAGAATTTTATCGTAGAGAAGTAGAGAAATAGATATTTTTATCCCCACTCCCTATTGGTTATTTTCTTCACTTTAGTAAAAAAGATGGGTTTGCTGGATTTACTCTTTTTTTATACAAATATAAAAATACAAAACGTATTTTCTTATCGAAAATTAAAAATTAAAAGAAAAATTTTATAAAATTGGGTAGTTTTTAAATTTTCTAATTCTCTTTTGAATCTCTTATTTTCTAAACCCAATCCGCTTTATATTTTGTTGTTTCAATTTGTTGCTAGTTCCATGTTTTGGTTTTGACGCAGTTTTGCAGTGCAATTTCCTTTTTTTTTATCATATCTACACTTCATCTTCATTCTTGATCCGGGTTGCTAACTCAACGGTAGAGTACTCGGCTTTTAAGTGCGACTATGATCTTTTACACATTTAGATGAAGGAATTCGTCTAGACTTTTGGTATAGTTTATAAGACCGCGACTGATCCTGAAAGGTAATGAATGGAAAAAAAAGCATGTCGTAAAAAGAAAAGAAAAAAAAAAAAGAATAGAATCATAGAAAAAAAATTGAATACTCATAATGGAACATCCAAATTTGTTCTTTTTATAACAATTATGATGTTTAGTAAATTAGTTGATAGGTGGGTCTAGTTAATAAATGGATAGAGCTTTATGGCTCCAATTTGAATAAGACAAAAAAGCAACGAGCTTATCATTATTAATTTGAATGATTACCCGATCAAATTACTAATTAGACGTTAAAACTAGATTAGTGCCTTATGTGGGAAAAAGCTATTTTTTGAATTGTGAGTGGACCATTGATTCTTTTTTTTTTAATCCTAATTATTCTTTAATAGAAATAGGAGACGGATGTGTAGAATAAATAGTTAAGAAATTTGAGCGAAAAAAAAGATTTTCCAAAGTCAAAAGAGTGATTGGGTTGCAAAAATAAAAGATTTTTACCCGTTTTCCTTTCTTTTATTAATTATTCTAGTTATATTTACAAAGAAATACAAAGAAACCCTAATTGGATAGAAAGGGAAAGGAAAAAGATCTGCAGATCGGGCTCTCTGTCTCCGGGGGATATATATTCTTTATTTGTTCTTACTTTTATAGAATCTTTTACTTCTTAGATTACCATTCTATGATTTACATAACAGTATAGTCTATAGTAAAAACTCTAAGTAAAAACTATAGTAAAAAGTAAAAGAATAAGATATTTTTCTAAAATTCTTATACAGAATAAGAAAAAAAAATAGAGAGTCTATAAAGTAATAGTATAGATAGTGCAGAATCTATATATCAATATATCAATACTAAAATACTATTAGAATTATATAATTCTAATAGTATTTTAGTAGAAAATAAAAAATATACACATGCACCGTTCTTACCATATTGCACTATGTATAATTTAATAACACAAAAAGTGCCTCCCTTTTTTGGTTCCAGTAAAAATATATGTAAATGGCATTATTGCAAAGATATTTAGATTAAAAAAAAAGACATTTCGTCAACAAAACTTCCTATATCCGCTACTCCTTCAGGAGTATATTTACTCACTTGCTCATGATCATAGCTTCAAGAGTTTTTTTTTTTACGAACCTGTGGAAATTCTTGGTTATGACAAGAAATATAGTTTAGTACTTGTGAAACGTTTAATTACTCGAATTTATCAACAGAAATCTTTGATTTCTTCGGTGAATTATTATAACCTAAAGGGGTTTTGGGGGCATAATAATTTTTTTTCTTTTCATTTTTCTTCTAAAATACTATCAGAAGGTTTTGGAGTCATTATGGAAATTCCATTCTCGTCGCGATTAGTATCTTCCTTTGAAGAAAAAAAAATACCAAAATCTCAGAATTTACGATCTATTCATTCAATATTTACTTTTTTAGAGGATAAATTCTCACATTTAAATTCTGTGTCAGATCTACTAATACCCCATCCCATCCATCTGGAAATCTTGGTTCAAATCCTTCAATGCTGGATCAAAGATGTTCCTTCTTTGCATTTGTTGCGATTTATTTTCCACAAATATCATAATTTGAAAAGTATTATTACTTCAAATAAATCCATTAACGTCTTTTCAAAAAGAAAGAAAAAATTTTTTTGGTTCCTACATAATTTTTATGTATATGAATGCGAATATCTCTTTCTGTTTCTTCGTAAAAAGTCTTCTTATTTACGATCAACATCTTTTGGAGTCTTTCTTGAGCGAACACATTTCT